TCCAGGAACTTGTTCGGAAATACCGTAATGAAAGGAACATAGGAGTTTGTCGCTAGGTATTTGACCAAATAGGATCGTCCAGTTCCTATAGAACCTATCACTAAAATACCCCTAGAAGGGGATAGGGCTAAGCGGAGCGAAAAGGGTTTTCCATGAGATGGGAAATGAGAACTATTAGCCCCACACGAGGTTTGTGAATAAGTGATTGTCTGATAATGAGCAAGGAATATCCGTCTTTCTGCTAAACAGGATCTATTGAACTCATAATTCATTAGATACTTTTTATGAATGTCAACTAAGTATCGTAAGTAAATGGATCCCGGTTGTTCAATCATTTGATAACCAGAGTCATTCTTTGATAAACGATCACTATGAGTCAGACTCAATAGAATTTGATCAATCCTTTTTTCCGTCGTTAAGGTGGAGAACTGAACCAAGAATTCTCTTTCTTCATCATCAATCGAATCACTGTTCGCGACCCAGGATTCTATTTTATCATCAATCCAATCACCGTTCACGTTTTTTCTTTTTCTTATCAATGAATAGATCTCTTTACTTGTACGACTTAGATGTCTCGTATTTCTCGAAAAAGTGATTCGATTGATGGGATTTGGTATGATACTGATGAGATCGATGAGATTGATATTCAAATATTTCTTCTTAGAACGTATTGATTTGACCCCATAAGCGGGACCACCACCCAATAGCATGTTGCCGCCAGAAGCAGAATCCCGTATTTCTTCCAGAGAATCTCCTAATTGTTCCAGAGCAACTAGAAAGAGATTCTTTAACCAGAAAGAATTCAGTTCAGATGTAGGATACCTATCCAGAAGTTTTCGCAACTCAATCATGTATGATGGAATCATCAAAGATTTGATCTTTTCTAACTCTGTCTGTAACTCACTAGAGGCTCGGAAAACAAAGAGAAGATGTGTACGAACGAGATATCCAGCAACAAGAAGAAGGAAAAGAATTGAATAGAGGAACTCCCAAGCATTTGGTGATCTCAGATGTGTCCATATCAATGGAATGGGTGACTCATTATTTCGATGAATCATTTCTTCGGACAGAAGAAGATTCTGTAAACACTTACTCGAACTCTCACTTATCAGATTCCGTTGTGGAAGAATCGACCACCACTTTTTCTGAGGAATTGGCCATGATATATCTGATCCATGCATAATATCATGAAAAACGGACACAAAATTTTGACTGCCACTTAGGGAATATTGAAAGGGAATATTCAATATCAAATAAATATTGTTTTTTAAGGTGAAATAAAGATATTTACACCCCGTCCAAGTAAGGAACCATGGCATATAGGTTTGGAACAAATTCCATTTTGAGAGATTTGAAAAAGCACTATCTCGTTGAAGGGTTCTACCTACTTCCCCCTTCTCAACGTTTTTCTTTAGACATAGACTCAGTTCTTTCCTCTTTCCGGACGGCACATATTTCTCAAAACATGGAGTGTGAATCAAACCCATGTTTGAATTGAAACGGAGATAGTGATGCAAGTTTTTCCCTTCTGAATCAGATAGATTCATATCTGAAAGAAGCTGACAATAAGTTCTTTCAAAATTGACTATTTGTTCCTCTATTACAGGTGTTCCCGAAATGTCTGCAATCGAGTAAATAGGAACGGATGGATCAGATCGAATTGAAAAATGGAAAGATTTGTACAAGTTATACGTTTTGTTACCACTTTGTGAAACATTGTTAGGTATGAATATGCCAGATACCTGTGACTCAATTGGGGAAATAGTCTCTCTCTCTCCCAAAACATGTTTTTTTTTACCGAAACACAAAGAAAATTTTTTGTTGCGAATGCACAAGATATTGGGGAATTGTGCATATGTAAAATCATAATTATGGATACGGGTCTTTTCCCCATAAAAATGGAATCCTTTGTTACAATAGAACCAGAAGCAATGGGGATGATTCAAGAATTGAAGTCTGTTTGCTCTATAAAAAGAAGATATCAATGAACTTTTCTGAGGATTCAACCAATTGTTTCGATCGTGGGATATCATTGAGAAATAGGAATCCGTGTTCTCAAAGGATTTCTTGCGATTTTTTCTAGTACGGAATGAGTCAATCATGCACTTTTGTATCTTGTTGAACAAAAAAGGTAATATTGTTCCTGTATTGATTAAAAATTTCGATCTTTGGGAAGTATCATGATCATACAATAAGAAGGGTTTCAATTTATTCAAATAAACGATTTGAACACCTATTGATTCTAACAACTGATTGCCGGGTTGATCATTCAGACCTTTCAATTCATAGATGTGGATTTCGGCCCTATGAATGGAGATATTCCCGAGACTCACAACGAAAAAAGGAAGTGACTTAGATAAAAAGAGAAGCGACTTGGACAAAAGGAGAAGTGACTTGGACAAAAAGAAACGAAGTGACTTGGACAAATCTTGTTTGTCGATAACCTCGGACCAATCAATCGAATATTGATTAATACGTAATCGATCGAACATTACTTGAAAACGGTGTTTCTGCTCAGAAACGAAATGCTCCAAATGTTCCTGGAAATTCTTGCTTCCATTGGAACATTTGTATCTATATACATTAGGATCCAGATTCGTGGATCTCTCGGTTCGAGAAATAAGAGGATCGAACCACTTCTTCTTAATCTTTTTCAAATTGGATAAATGTTGGTTGATCTTATCTATTATTATAGTTAGATGATTCAGAATATCATTTCCTATTGGGTGCTTTTGAATTCCTATGGGATGCTTTTGAATTCCATATGCGAAGTTGCAATCGGGTCGATTCATTAAAAAGAATCGATTCAATACATTTCTTATGTACCCATAGGTACTATATTGGATTTGAATCTGATTTCGGATCAATCTATATTGATGGATCGCCTCCATTATGTTGTTGTGAGCAAATACCGCTATTTTTGGTTTTGGATCTTCCAAATCATTCCCGCAGGAGATCCGGACCGATTTTTTTTTTATCTTTCGATAAAAAGATTCATTCTCTTCATAAAAAATAGAAAGTAGAACCAATAAAAATAAATCATAAAAAATAGAAAGTAGAACCAATAAAAATAAATCATAAAAAATAGAAGATAGAACCAATAAAAATAAATCATAAAAAATGGAAGGTAGAACCAATAAAGATTTCTTTTTCGATTCATCCCCGGAGTTGAATACCTCATTCAATAATTTTCCGTAGGAATCAATAGACAAGCCAAATTCCTTATTATGATAGGCTAAACCCGGCTCGGTTATTGATAGAGTGAATAGATCTGCCATTTCTTGAAATGTCTCTTCTAATTCAAACTCGTGGTGCAACCTGTATCCCCCCTTGTTCCGATCATGGAATAGATGAAATAAATCAAAAAATGCATTTTCGTTCAAGAATGAAATCTTATTGGAACTGTCCATATCCGGTTCATCCTTCGGAACCATATCCCATCCCGGATCTGCTGCAATCGAATGAACTGAGGAGGTATTTTGTAAATACGTAATTATCTTGAATATATCAACTATTTCTTTATTTTCCGATCGCCTCGAAGGGACAAAAGAAACACCTTGTTGTTTCTTCAACAATTTCTGATCTATAGTCGACCTCTCGGTAGGATTCAAACCCAGATGAAGTTCTGACCATCTATCAGAGAAAAAAGAACGAATTGATCTTGTAGGATTCCCAAGAAATTCTTCTATTTCTTCTGGAAGCAGATGATTATTCATCTGCTTCTCACGTTCCGGGAATAGCCGAGCCATTGAGGAATATCCGGAAAGGTATTTTGAGAATCGATCTGATTTTATCTCTGTTCGTTCCGTTTGAAGAAAGGAAGTATCTAAAAGAATTGATCTTTTTTTTAGTTGCTGAATCTCCGTTTGATTGATCAATGTGTGATATTCCGAACCCTCATTACTAATGGAATTGAAAGGATCTATGGATTGATCAGAAAATCCTTTCGATTGGCTAGAATCCGTTACTTGAAAGAAAATGGATCTTATGGAATCATATTGAATATTTGACGATACATTCCGTACCTTGCTAAAAACCCGATTCCTGTTTACCAACCACGCATTGTCTAACCAAATCAAATTCTCTCTCGAGACGTTCCTCAAAAAATCCGATTTGTGCCGATTCTTCCCCCCAATAACGAAGAGATCTTGGCGGAATTGCCACATATGAAATTGAGCGCAATTTTTCAAAAAAATACCCCCCTTGTTTCTCGAGAGGAGATGGGAAACATGTTCAATCTCGTTTGATTGAATAGTCGCCTCAGCTCCTTGTTGTTTGAAGAAACCCCCCTCATCAATTGGTCTTTTTTCACGAAAAGCAGACATGAGATAACAAATCAAATGTTTCACTAAAATTTCGAATAGCTGTCCCGAATTCAAGTTGATTATGTTTCGCTTCTTACTCGGAGAAAGGCGGTCAAATAATTTCCAATCATGGTCCTTGCGGATCGGATCATTCGTATAGGATACAAAAAAAAACTCCAGATATTTGATATCTTTCTCTTTGAATGAGATCTCAATTCCAGCTGCAATTTCATTCGATATCTTACAGCTGGAATTCCTCTTTTTTACGATCGCATTCCTCCATCGCTGCGAACCCCAGTTAGATTCAGACATGATACACTTTTTAGTTATTGGAAGAACCCAAGTACTTTCTTTCGGATCCATGAAACAACTCTCATAGATATTTTTCCCTTTTGGAAGATACAGGAGCGAAACAATCAACCTATTGAGATTGGAAGACCAAAAGGATTCTTTCAATGTATAATTGGGGGGTCCAATGGAACGCAGAGGTTTAGGAAGAAGCCCCATCAAATAGATATTTTTTCTTTCGACCCTATTTCGATTGTATATAAGGACCGCTACTACAAGTACAAGCAGTACTACACCTTTGATCATGCAATGTCGACGAATTGAACCCTGTGAATCACGTGAAATTAGGACACTCCAAATTCGGGAATCAAAAAGTTTCATAAAGCGCTCTTGGTGGAAAAAAAAGGA